AGGGCGGGAAGGCTCTATGGAAAAATGGCGGTTCAATTCGATGTTGTTTAAGGAGGAGTTAGAACACGGGTGCGGGTTAAGTAAATCACTAGAGGGTATTCGACCCGTTGGAAATACAAATGGGGGTGAAGACCCTGTTATAAATAACATGATTCATGGTTGGATTGATAGTGACAGCTCTAATAATATTGATCCTTTATTTGGTGTCAGCAACATTCGGAGTTTGATCTGTGATGACACTTTTTTAGTTAAGGATAGTAATGGTGAAAATTATTCCATATATTTGGATATTGAAAATTTTATTTTTGAGGTTGAAGACGATCGTTCTTTTTTGAGTGAATTGGGCGGTTTTTTTTCTAGTTGCCTAAATTATAGTTATCCGAATGATGGACCTAAGAGTGACAATCACTACTACAATCGTTACATGTATGATACTCAATATAGTTGGAATAATCACATTACTAGTTGCATTGAGAGTTATCTTCGTTCTGAAATCCATATTGATAGTTACATTTCAAGTGGTAGTGACAATTACAGTAAGAATTACATTTATAGTTACATTTGTAGTGAAAGCGTAAATAGTATTGACAGTGATAGTTTCATCAGTATACAAACTAGCGCAAGTGGAAGTGATCTCGATATAAGTAAAAAATACAGGAATTTGTGGGTTCAATGCGAAAATTGTTATGGATTAAATTATAAGAAATTTTTTAGGTTAAAACGGAATATTTGTGAACAATGTGGATATCATTTGAAAATGAGTAGTTCAGAAAGAATCGAACTTTTGATTGATCCAGGCACTTGGGATGCTATGGATGAGGACATGGTTTCGGTGGACCCCATTGAATTTCATTCGGAGCAGGAGCCTTATAAAGATCGTATTGATTCTTATCAAAAAAAGACAGGGTTAACTGAGGCTGTTCAAACAGGCATAGGTCAATTAAACGGTATTTCCATCGCAATTGGGATTATGGATTTTCAGTTTATGGGGGGCAGTATGGGATCCGTAGTAGGCGAGAAAATCACCCGTTTGATCGAATATGCTACTAATAGCTCTCTACCCCTTATTATAGTGTGTGCTTCGGGGGGAGCCCGCATGCAAGAAGGAAGTTTGAGCTTGATGCAAATGGCTAAAATATCTTCAGCTTTATATGATTATCAATCAAATAAAAAGTTATTCTACGTATCAATCCTTACATCTCCTACAACCGGTGGGGTGACTGCCAGTTTTGGTATGTTAGGAGATATCATTATTGCCGAACCTAATGCTTACATTGCATTTGCAGGTAAAAGAGTAATTGAACAAACATTGAATAAGACAGTACCTGATGGGTCACAAGAAGCTGAGTATTTATTCCATAAGGGCTTATTCGACCCAATCGTACCACGTAATCCTTTAAAGGGTGTTCTGAGTGAGTTATTTCAGCTTCACGGTTTCTGTCCTTTGAATCAAAATTGAATCAAGTAGATCATTTAATTCTGTTTTTTTTATTTGAAGTTTACAAGTATTTAGTTTCCATTTTATTTAGTTTATGGTAATCAAAGTGAAAATAAAAAATAATAAGCACGGAGTTTTACTTGAGGTTATAAAATACAATTGTATAACGGATCATAAGTTGTTGATAATCACTTTTCTTATTTGCTACAGATCCATTTTATTTCTACCTATATAATGCATGATTAGTAATCGGGAAGGCTCTATCAATAGGATAAAAGAGTGAATTTTTCTCCTAAATTAGGAAAAATTCATGTTATTTTATTACATTACGTATTTATTATAGATATAATTATTCTCCAAGTAAGAACCTTTTTTGGTATTTATTAGAAGATAAGTATAAGAGAACAATAATAATAAATATATATTATATAAAAGTGAATAGGTACACTTATTTAGTTCTACGTTTCTTGTACCTATTATTATATACTGATAATAGATATACTTATCATAAGATATCTTTATAACAGGTACAAAATATTAAATCGAGGTATCCATTCTATGACAACTTTCAACTTACCCTCTTTTTTTGTGCCTTTAGTGGGTCTAGTATTTCCAGCAATTGCAATGGCTTCCCTATCTCTTCATGTTCAAAAAAACAAGATTATCTAGATTCGACGGGACCAAATCTCGTTCATTTTTTTTTTTCAAGACTCGGACTTGGGTCATAATACAGATATCTATATCTATTTAAATTTATCTATCTATTTAGTGGACATAGGATACAACATGTGGATTCTTCCGAACACAAATGAAAGAGCTATTATGCGCGTGGAAACATCATGGGATGATATATGGGGATAAATAGATTATATATTCAAAAGGGGGTCCGCAGATGTATGAAATGGAAAGTAAAAATATCTCTATGTATGTAGATATCTATAGTGGGATTATATGAGGGGGATCCTTTTTTATATCTAAGCGATTCGATGAATTACTCCTAATGGTTCACATCATAATAAGAGTGCTAGTTGATAAGAGTTGCTTCAGGAACAAAAAAAGAAAGTCAAATTTTGGTTATTCTCTAAATTTCAATAAAATTAAACAACTGGATCTAGTATGAACTGGCGATCAGAACATATATGGATAGAACTTATAATGGGGTCTCGAAAAACAAGTAATTTATGTTGGGCCTGTATCCTTTTTTTAGGTTCACTGGGATTCTTATTGGTTGGAACTTCTAGTTACCTTGGTAGGAATCTGATATCCTTATTTCCTTCTCAGCAAATCCTTTTTTTCCCACAAGGGATCGTGATGTCTTTCTATGGGATCGCGGGTATGTTCATTAGCTCCTATTTGTGGTGCACAATTTCGTGGAATGTGGGTAGTGGTTATGATAGATTCGATAGAAAAAAAGGAATAGTGTGTATTTTTCGTTGGGGATTCCCTGGAAGAAATCGTCGAATCTTTCTTCGATTCCTTATGAGAGATATTCAGTCGATTAGAATAGAGGTTAAAGAAGGTATTTATTCCCGGCGTGTACTTTATATGGAAATCAGAGGCCAGGGTGCCATTCCTTTGACTCGTACTGATGAGAATTTGACTCCACGAGAAATTGAACAAAAGGCTGCGGAATTGGCCTATTTTTTGCGCGTACCAATTGAAGTATTTTGAAATGAATTGAAGAATGAATGCTTTCGCAGCATTGAGTTCTGTTTTGTTTTTTCAGGTCGCTCATTCGAGCAAAAGCAGACGCGTGTGAAACAACCAGAAAACAGAAAACAAAGCGCTTTTTCCACCAAAAGTTTTTGATGGATTGTATATGGAAATCAACTCCATTTTTTCATACTCGTAACAAGTATACTAAGTATGGATTCATCATATATATCCGAAAAACTAAGACTATATATATACTTCATATTTTTGGGGTCCAATATTTTTTAATTGATATGTTAGATATAGATGGATCATATCTTGTAATTCAATTCTGTTTTTGTTTTGTCTCGAAATTCGAAAAATATGCATTTCTTGACTTGAAGTGGCTCGTTAGGGCATTCAGCGAAAGGATACAATTGCTTCGAATGAAGACATAATAAAAAAAATATTGTTTCCAGATCTAAGGATTAGCCCTTTAATTAAATAATTAATTCAATTTAAATTAAATAAAATAAAGGGGGTCTGTGGATTCAATACCCTGTTTGTTATAGAACTCATGTTTCATGGAAATATCAGATTGGATAGAATCGAGGAATGAGGTGGTTTCATTAACAATTCACAGATTAAAAATGCCAAAAAAGAAAGCATTCAACCCCCTTCTATATCTTACATCTATAGTTTTTTTGCCCTGGTGGATTTCTTTCTCATTTAATAAAAGTATGGAATCTTTGGTTACTAATTGGTGGAATGCTGGGCAATCCGAAGTTTTTTTGAATAATATTCAAGAAAAGAACGTTCTGGAAAAATTCATAGAATTAGAAGAACTCTTCCTTTTGGACGAAATGATAAAGGAGTACCCCGATACACATATACAAAAGCTTCATATAGGAATACACAAAGAAACGATCCAATTGGTCAAAATGTACAATGAGGATCATATCCATACCATTTTACATTTTTCGACAAATATAATAAGCTTCGCTATTCTAAGTGGTTATTCTATTCTGGGTAATGAAGAACTTGGTATTATTAATTCTTGGGTTCGGAAATTTATCTATAACTTAAGCGACACAATAAAAGCTTTTTCTATTCTTTTATTAACGGATTTATGTATTGGATTCCACTCGCCTCATGGTTGGGAACTAATGATTGGTTCTGTCTACAAGGATTTTGGATTTTATCATAATAATCAAATTATATCTGGTCTTGTTTCCACCTTTCCAGTCATTCTAGATACAATTTTGAAATATTGGATCTTCCGTTATTTAAATCGTGTATCTCCGTCACTTGTAGTCATTTATCATTCAATGAATGACTAAAAATGATCTACTGATATAAATCTAATCATAATGTTTTTTTTACTTCGTACATAAACAAACCATTCAAAATGTTACTTATTTTTTAAGTTTCTACCGATCCGGGACATGACTCCTGGATCCCAGAAAAATAGCAGAATCGTGGATAGGGAACTCTACTAGCAACCTACCCAATTTATTGTAGAAATTTTCGGGATCAATGATTGGACCATGCAAAATAGAAATATCTTTTCTTGGATAAAGGAACAGATGACTCGATCCATTTTCGTATCGGTCATTATATTTATATATGTAATAACTTGGACATCTATTTCACACGCATATCCCATTTTTGCACAACAGGGTTATGAGAATCCACGAGAAGCTACTGGGCGTATTGTATGCGCCAATTGTCATTTAGCCAATAAGCCCGTGGATATTGAGGTTCCACAAGCGGTACTTCCGGATACTGTATTTGAAGCAGTTGTTAGAATTCCCTATGATATCCAACTGAAACAGGTTCTTTCTAATGGGAAACGGGGATCTTTGAATGTGGGGGCTGTTCTTATTTTACCTGAAGGATTCGAATTAGCCCCCTCCGATCGTATTTCTCC